TTGCCAATGTCAGTAATTGGAGATTCCACAATTCGAACAATTAGGAATTCGACTCAAATCAAAAAAGGCACGGCTAAACCACTTGATTCAAGAACAATTACCAATTACTAAGATTCCGTTTTGATTGAAAGTAGCGAAGCTTCCTTCATTTTATTTTGCTTAGACAATAACTAAAAATCCTAAAGGGGTTGAGAGTAATGATTTTCATATATTCATAAAAATATATTTATCTATTCTCTGTATATTAAAATACTACATTACATACAGTATATATATATAAATATCATATCTGTGATTATAATATATAAATAAAAAAAAAAAAAGAAAATAGAATAATTATTCTATACTCTAAATAATTTAAATAATTGAATCGAGAAATTTTTAAATGCAATTTTGAACGAAACTTTCAGATAAACAAATGGTATTCAATCATTCATATAATAAATAAACATATCTACATCAACCCACACACGGCCCTATATTGATTTAATTCAATTAGAAGGGTATCAAAAAATAGGTAACCTCTTCTTTTTTTTTGTTTGTTCAATAAGGTCATGAAAAATTTCTACTTAATTTATCTTTTATTTTACATAGAATGGATTTGCCTGGACCAATACATGATTTTCTTTTAGTTTTTTTGGGATTGGGTCTTATAGTGGGAAGTCTAGGAGTGGTATTACTTACCAATCCAATTTTTTCTGCCTTTTCGTTGGGATTGGTTCTTGTTTGTACATCCTTATTCCATATTCCATCGAACTCCCATTTTGTAGCTGCTGCACAGCTCCTTATTTATGTGGGAGCAATAAATGTATTAATTGTATTTGCCGTGATGTTTATGAATGGTTCAGAATATTACAAAGATTTCTATCTTTGGACTGTTGGAGATGGAGTCACTTCACTGGTTTGTACAAGTATTTTTTTTTCATTAATTACTACTATCCCAGATACGTCATGGTACGGTATTATTTGGACTACAAGGTCAAACCAGATTATAGAGCAGGACTTGATAAATAATGGTCAACAAATTGGGATTCATTTATCAACAGATTTTTTTCTTCCATTTGAACTTATTTCGATAATTCTTTTAGTTGCCTTGATCGGTGCAATTGCTATGGCTCGTCAGTACTAAATATTTCGAAATTTAATAATATAAAATTATATTAATTAAATTAATATAGACTTGTCTTCTTTAAAATATTTTTTTTATTGGTCATGTATATAAATATAAAGATAAAGTATAAAAAAAAGGAAAAAAAAAAACGGAATTTTTCGATATTTTATATCTATTTTCTATTTCCAATACCTTTTTGCGTACTTTTAAAATTCTATTTTAGTCAATTGAATCGGTTAAATTGTTGTTCATATTGAAATGAATCGAGATTGATGAGGAGTTGTTCAATGATGCTCGAACATGTACTTGTTTTGAGTGCCTATTTATTATGCATCGGTATCTATGGATTGATTACAAGTCGAAATATGGTTCGAGCGCTTATGTGTCTTGAGCTTATACTGAATGCAGTTAATATAAATTTCGTAACATTTTCGGATTTATTTGATAGTCGCCAATTAAAAGGAGACATTTTCTCGATTTTTGTTATAGCAATTGCAGCTGCTGAAGCAGCTATTGGATTAGCTATTGTTTCATCAATTCATCGTAACAGAAAATCAACTCGTATCAATCAATCGAATTTGTTGAATAAATAGGGTTTATAAAACAAAATATAGAGTATCTGCCAATAAAAAAATGGGTATGTGCAGCATATAGTGCTATTTGATAAAATGTAATAAATCAAAGTATCTTGGCCTTCTTTCATGAGCAGATCCAGAAGTAGATTGATTCTGGTAAATCTACTAAATCATTGATTCATCTGGTGTCTACAATATATAATTCATTTACTACTTTACTAGATCGAAATTTTATGATGTTAAAAAAAAATTATAGATCCAATGTCACATTCAGTAAAGATTTATGATACATGTATAGGGTGTACTCAATGTGTACGAGCTTGCCCCACAGATGTATTAGAGATGATACCCTGGGACGGGTGTAAAGCTAAACAAATTGCTTCTGCTCCAAGAACAGAAGACTGTGTAGGTTGTAAAAGGTGTGAATCCGCTTGCCCAACCGATTTTTTGAGTGTCCGGGTTTATTTATGGCACGAGACAACTCGTAGCATGGGTCTAGGTTATTGATACGTTCGAGAAAATTCCACTTGAATCCATCATTTTTTATCTTTACCGACAAAACCCGTACTCGAGAAAAGAAATATATATAATAATCAAACTAATAATTTTTTCTTTTCTCGAGTACGGGTTTTCGGGTCAAAGTCAAAGTAAGTGTATCTTGTTTTTACCACGAATGATTTTCCTTGGTTAACTATAATTGTTGTTTTGCCGATATTCGCGGGTACTTTAATTTTCTTTTTACCTCATAGAGGAAATAAGGTTATTAGGTGGTATACTATTTGTATATGTCTATTAGAACTACTTCTAATGGCCTATGTATTCTGTTATCATTTCCAATTGGATGATCCATTAATCCAATTGGAGCAAGATTATAAATGGATAAATTTTTTTGATTTTCATTGGAGACTGGGAATTGATGGGCTTTCCATAGGACCCATTTTACTCACGGGATTCATCACTACTTTAGCTACTTTAGCGGCTTGGCCAGTTACTCGAGATTCAAAATTGTTCCATTTCCTTATGTTAGCAATGTACAGCGGCCAAATAGGATTATTTTCTTCTCGAGATCTTTTACTTTTTTTTATCATGTGGGAATTAGAATTAATTCCTGTCTACCTACTTTTATCCATGTGGGGAGGGAAGAAACGTTTGTACTCAGCTACAAAGTTTATTTTGTACACCGCGGGGGGTTCCATTTTTCTCTTAATGGGAGTTCTAGGTATGGGTTTATATGGTTCCAATGAACCAACATTAAATTTTGAAACATCAGCCAATCAGCCGTATCCTGTGGCATTGGAAATACTATTCTATTTTGGATTTCTTATTGCTTATGCTATCAAATTACCGATTATACCTCTACATACATGGTTACCAGATACCCATGGGGAAGCCCATTACAGTACATGTATGCTTTTAGCTGGAATCTTATTAAAAATGGGAGCATATGGATTGGTTCGTATCAATATGGAATTATTACCCCATGCTCATTCTATATTTTCTCCCTGGTTGATGATAGTAGGTGCAATTCAAATAATCTATGCAGCTTCAGCATCTCCGGGTCAGCGTAATTTAAAAAAGAGAATTGCCTATTCCTCTGTATCTCATATGGGTTTCATAATTATAGGAATTAGTTCCATAACTGATACAGGACTCAACGGGGCCCTTTTACAAATGATCTCTCATGGATTTATCGGTGCTGCACTTTTTTTCTTGGCAGGAACGAGTTACGATAGAACACGTCTTGTTTATCTCGATGAAATGGGGGGAATAACTATCCCAATGCCAAAAATATTTACAATGTTCAGTAGCTTTTCGCTGGCTTCTCTTGCATTGCCTGGAATGAGTGGTTTTGTTGCAGAATTTGTAGTATTTTTTGGATTAATTATGAGCAAAAAATTTCTTTTAATGCCAAAAATACTAATAACTTTTGTAACGGCAATTGGAATGATATTAACTCCTATTTATTCATTATCTATGTTACGTCAGATGTTCTACGGATATAAGCAATTTAATTCTAAAAATTCTCATTTTTTAGATTCTGGGCCGCGAGAACTATTTCTTTCAATCTGTATTTTTCTACCCGTAATAGGTATTGGTATTTATCCGGATTTCGTTCTCTCACTATCAATTGACAAGGTAGAAACTATTATATCTAATTATTTTTATAGATAGTGAGTTTTTATTTTATAATAAAAAAGTTAAAAAAAAGTTAAAAAAATGAATTTACTTTAACTTAATAAAATAAACTTAAATTGTAATCAAATATTTTTGTAGTTTTTGAAAATCATTTGAATCAAGTCAAATGATTTTCAAAAACTCGTACAAACTTTCGTTATCTATGCTTATGCTATTCCTATTATGTATTTGATATTCTATTCGTAACTGCTTTTTTTTTTCAATTAAATGTTAATGCGAATGAACCATAACTATGCAGCCCTATTCCTAATAGATTTACTCCAAAATAGCATATCCAAATTATAAAAAATCCTATAGAAGCCACAATTGCAGAATTTGAGCCTTGCAAATTTTCATTTGTTCTAGTATGTAAATAAATTGCGAATATTGTCCAAGTAATAAATGCCCAAGTTTCTTTTGGGTCCCAATTCCAGTAGGATCCCCACGCTTCATTAGCCCATACTGCTCCCGAAAGAATACCTATGGTTAAAAATAGAAAACCGAGACTAATGACACGAGAACTCCAACAATCCAATTGCTGAATTAATTGATGCCTGTGATAATTTCTAAACGAAATAAAACAATTGTTTTGTAAAACATGGCTTATTTCATTCACGTATTGAATTTTTCCAAATGAAAATGACCAAAAATGGTTGTTTTTACATTTTAATTTTGTTTTTTTATTTTTTCGAAATGTAATGGCTAGAAGAGCTACTGATAATAATGATCCGCAGAGAAGAGATGCATAGCTCAATACCATCATACTTACGTGCATCATTAACCACTGTGATTGTAGAGCAGGTACTAATATTGTGGATTGATGCATTTCAGTTAAAAGACCTGAGGTGGCAAATCCTTGAGTCAAAATAGCACTGGGTGCAGTTATTGCACTTAGAAGATTTTTTTGTTTTCTAAAAAAAGGAAGCATATTAATAATGGATAAACTCCATGAAAGGAACATTAATGATTCATATAAATTACTTAAGGGTAAATGCCCCGAATAAATCCAACGAATAACTAATAATCCTGTTATACATAAAAAAGCGGCTACCATTCCTTTTTCCGACGAATCATATAATCCTACGATTTCGTGGACTAATAAGTTAATCAAATAAATCGTCAGTACGATTGAAACAATCGACAAGGAAATGTGAGTTAATATATGTTCTAAAGTAAAAAATATCATAAAAAATCCTAAAAAGGATATCCTCCAAGAATGGAATGGAGATCTGAAATTATATTCTATCCATTATAGGAATTATAAGAGTATTTATTTTACTAGTATTTTTTTTTTTAGAAATATGCCGCTACTCGGACTCGAACCGAGATGCTCTAGCACTGCTTCCTAAGAGCAGCGTGTCTACCGATTTCACCATAGCGGCTTGCTCGAAATCATAATAGCCCATTCATTTTTAATCGTCGAGATTGGAGGAGTAAATTCAATGCAATATTTATTTTGCCGAAAGATTCAAACTATCCTTTAAATTACTATTTAAACGTTCAATAATCATTACCTTACTTAATTGTAGTGTGAGGTGGGGCTATTGTTGTTAGTTTTAAAACCGCACTGAATGGTTTTTCGTGTGGTTTAAGTTCTTTTAAAATTTGAGAATTGTAAGGAGGTTAAAAATGTTTGTTGGATAGGTTGAAAACTGGATTAACTATAAATTGCCAATTGCTTGCTAGGATTTAAATTGTACCCATAATTCGTGGTACTATTTATCAAACTAATTAAGTATTAGTCAAACCAATTAGTAGGCTGTAGATATACCAGTGAAAATTTGTCTTCAATATTTCTAAAACGATTTTTCATTATCGAATGCATATTGTGCTTTATGGATAGGTATCTTAATGTATTCTATAGTTAAAGTTAAGTTAAAACATAGAATATATATTCGGCATCCAGAACCCAATAAGCCTTTTAAAATTAAAAGAAAAATATAATTTTTGTGAAAAGTGAATCGATGGGAAAAATAACAATCCCCATCCCACAAAAACCCACTAACGAGAAAGAGAAAACTTTGTAAAGAGAAAAATGATATATTGTTCCTAATTTTTCGAGTCTTTGTCTAGTAGACACAAAAATGTTATCCTACAACATACGGCAATAGAAAATTGCAGCTCATTAAGTTTACCATATTAATGGTAATTTCTTATCTTATAAATTATAGAATTCGTTGGTTCATATTGATTAATATTATTCCAAGACTTTTCCAAGTCTTTATTATATAATTATATAATATATTATATTACTTGTTTGTTGTACAAAAAAGCTTTTAGAATTCCCGGTCGAAAGGGAGTTTGCTAAAGAAAAAGCTTTTATTCCTGCCCAATACACTTTATTTTTCAAAAAATTTTTACGAATATGCTTTTTGGACAGAGAAATACGCTTTTTTTGAACCGCCATTCAAAAATGCAGAGGTTATTCATTTTATAGTTAAATGTGGAAGACATTTATTGTTCAAAAAAATATATAATTTTTTTATTACTCAAATTTACATACAATATTTTGAAGAAAGAATTATTTATACTGACTAGTATTATATATATATAACTATATTCGAATGAAGATATTTATATATATACATGGTAGCTATAGAAATCGAGTTGCTTTCCATTGGTAAAAAAGAATCAAAAAGAGTTTAAATTGTCTATTTTTGCCATGTTGCATTTCATGTAATTTCAAAAAAGAAATCGAAAAGTTTAAGAACCCTTACCTAATTTAAGAAAACTAGACTGTAAAACTCTTTCGATTAATTGTAATTGATCGAGGATCAAGAAAGTATATCTAATCTAATTAAAATTAGAAAAAATAAGTATCCATTAGTAAAAAATTTATTAAACGATATGTTATTTGAACCAGAAATTTTTATTATTATTGCAACTCTGTGCAAACTGAAGTGATGAGTAACAAATCGACGAACATCAATAAAATTAATCACAAGTATAAGTTTAAGTTGCTTTATTGAAAGAAATATAAGCAACTCACTCAGTTTCCCAACGGACTAGTTCACAACCGATTAATGATTCCGAATTCTGAATTCCGAATCAATTAACGAAAATAAGAAAATAATCTCCTTGTTTTTTTGTTTATCGGGTTGAGTTATTGGTGGATCATAGGATACTCGGAATCAAGTACTTTTTTTTTCATAATTTTTGGACTTGTTTTATGTATATAAACTAAATTATTGTAATAATGAAATGATTGAAAATATTATATTCTCTATGTTCATATATCTTAATCTTTAATTAAAAAAAAAAAGAATAACTTTATCAGACTTAATCGTTTTTATTTGACTATTTGGAAATCATCCGAATTCTTAATTCTATTTCTATATTAATTCTATTTCTATTAAAGTCTTTTCATATCTTTATTTTTTTTGCTCCGTTCTAAATATAAAAGAGTTGGTGAATCGGAAACAATTTAACAATAAAAAACGGTTTATTTTTTATGGAATATACGTATCAATATGCGTGGATCATACCTTTCGTCCCCCTTCCGGTTCCTATAGCAATAGGGGTAGGCCTTTTTCTTTTCCCGGCGGCAACAAAAAATATTCGTCGTATATGGGCTTTTCTTAGTGTTTTATTACTAAGTATCGTTATGATTTTTTCCGCCAATCTGTCTATTCAGCAAATAAATGGCAGTCCATCCTACCAATATGTATGGTCTTGGACCCTAAATAATGATTTTTCTTTAGATTTAGGCCACTTAATAGATCCGCTTACTTCCATTATGTTAATATTAATAACTACTGTTGGAATAATGGTTCTTATTTATAGTGACAATTATATGTCTCATGATCAAGGCTATTTGACATTTTTTGCTTATATTAGTTTTTTTAACGCTTCGATGCTGGGATTAGTTACTAGTTCAAATTTGATACAAATTTATATTTTTTGGGAATTAGTTGGAATGTGTTCGTATCTATTAATAGGTTTTTGGTTCACACGACCCCTTGCCGCAACCGCTTGTCAAAAAGCGTTTGTAACTAATCGTGTAGGGGATTTTTTTTTATTTTTAGGAATCTTAGGTCTTTATTGGATAACGGGGAGTTTTGAATTTCGGGATTTGTTTGAAATAGCCAATAATTTGATTGATAATAATGGGGACAATTCTTTATTTCTTACTTTGTGTGCTTCCCTATTATTTGTAGGTTCGGTTGCCAAGTCTGCGCAATTCCCTCTTCATGTATGGTTACCTGATGCTATGGAAGGCCCTACTCCTATTTCGGCTCTTATACATGCTGCTACTATGGTAGCAGCAGGAATTTTTCTTGTAGCTCGACTTTTTCCTCTTTTTACAGTCATACCTTACATACTGAATATAATTTCTTTGGTAGGTATAATAACAATACTATTAGGAGCTACTTTAGCTCTTGCTCAAAGAGACATTAAAAGAAGTCTAGCCTATTCTACAATGTCGCAATTGGGCTATATTATGTTAGCTTTAGGTATGGGATCTTATCGAACTGCTTTATTTCATTTGATCACTCATGCCTATTCGAAAGCATTATTGTTTTTAGGATCTGGCTCCATTATTCATTCAATGGAAACTATTGTTGGGTATTCCCCAGATAAAAGCCAGAATATGGTTCTTATGGGTGGTTTAAAAAAATATGTCCCAATTACAAAAATTTCATTTTTTTTAGGCACGCTTTCTCTTTGTGGTATTCCACCTCTTGCTTGTTTTTGGTCCAAAGATGAAATTCTTAATGATAGTTGGTTGTATTCACCCATTTTTGCAATAATAGCTTGTTTCACAGCAGGATTAACTGCATTTTATATGTTTCGGATGTATTTACTTACTTTTGAAGGTCATTTAAATAGTAATTGTAAAAATTACAGCGGCAAAAAAAATAATGTGTTCCATTCAATATCTATCTGGGGAAAAAAAGGACAAAAAGTCAAAAAAAATAATTTGATTTTATCAACAATGAATCATAATCAAAGAATTTCTGTTTTTTCGAAAAAAGTATATCCTATTGTTGGTAATGTAGTAACCAATATGATGGGGCCTCTTATTACTATAAAAAATTTTTCCAATAAAAAAATTTCCACATATCCTTATGAATCGGACAATAATATGTTATTACCACTTCTTATATTGGTCTTAGTTACTTTGTTCGTTGGATCCATAGGAATTCCTTTTGGTCAAGGAATAATTCATTTAGATATATTATCCAGATGGTTAACTCCATCAATAAACTTTTTACATTCAAATTATGATTTTGATTGGTATGAATTTGTGATAAATGCTATTTTTTCAGTCAGTATAGCATATTTCGGAATATTTATAGCGTTTCTTTTCTATGGGCCTGCTTATTCCAATTTGAATAATTTGAACTTAATAAATTTATCTGTTCAAATGGGTCCTAGGAGAATTATTTGGGACAAAATACTAAATTTTATATATAATTGGTCATATAATCGTGGTTACATAGACGCTATTTATACAAAAACCTTAACTACAGGTATAAGAGGGCTGGCAGAACTAAGTTATTTTTTTGATAAACAAGTAATTGATGGAATTACGAATGCTGTTGCTATTCTAAATTTATTTGTAGCAGAAATTTTTAAATATGTAGGCGGAGGACGAATCTCTTCTTATCTCTTCTTTTACTTATTTTATGTATTTATTTTTATAGTAATTTACTGTATTTTTAATTTACAATTTTAAATCAAAAGTGTTTTTTATTTTTTCTTCAAATTCTCGGTAATCAGTAGTAAGGGCAGTAGGAAGAGCGATATCATGAAGTTTGTTTATCCAAAGAGTTTCGATAGAATCTTCTATCGAGTTTATTAAATACTCGTTCATGTTTGAACCTGAATACAATTCTTTGATTGTTCCACGATGGGGTCCATTCAAAAGAGGATCATATATTTTAGGTAAGCATTCTTGTTCAGTCTCATCATTGCACAATCTAGTTCTTTTTTCGAGTACATCCATAGCAAGAGACCCCTTGTCTAGAGCTTCAATTCGATTGATAAGTTCGTTGATGAGGTTGTTTCGTTTTTGTTCATTGGTATAAAACCAATGATTATACAGTTCTGCTGGGGATAGCTTTTCTGTCGTGCACAAAAGCATCTTCTGTTGTATCATTTCAAAAAACGTTGACAAACTGGGCGGATATGTAAA